ACAAATTACTCATGTGCCAGGAACCAGATTTGAACTGGTGACACGAGGATTTTCAGTCCTCTGCTCTACCAGCTGAGCTATCCCGACCATTCACGACGCATCATCCTCATTTTATTTTAATATAGGACTTGGGTCTATGTCAATTAAAAAAACTAAAAGATATTACAAAGTATTATCCAGGCCCTTGTAGAATTTCTTGTATCTTCAAAAAGAAAACTTTGTAAGTTTCAATACAGTACAAATAATGATATGGATTGTTAATTATTCAAATTTAACACATTATTCAAAGATGCTGATTTACATTTGTACACGTATCATTATCATATATATCACACACAAGGCTTGTGATAAGAAAACATTTTTCTGCTCAGATAGGTTTGTGAAAGAGTAGAGTGAGAATGACTGAGAAACATAACCAATTTCGAGTCGATAATAAAATGAGAAGATAAATAATTAGGGAGGCAACGAGGCAACCAGGTCTTTTTGGGGATAGAGGGACTTGAACCCTCACGATTTCTAAAGTCGACGGATTTTCCTCTTACTATAAATTTCATTGTTGTCGATATTGACACGTAGAATGGGACTCTATCTTTATTCTTATCCGATTAATCAATTCTTAAAAAGATCGATCAGACTATGATGGAGTGAATAATTTGATCAATGACTATTTTTCATCTAAATAGATATATAAAAATTATAGAACCGGTTGGAGTCGTCATTAATCATTTTTAATCATTTGGCGATAGTATTTCAGTAAGTATACATATGTATATATGTTTCATCCTTTCGGAAGTTTCGATGGAAGGATTCCTTTACGAACACAACGCCGCCAACTCCATTTGTTAGAACAGCTTCCATTGAGTCTCTGCACCTATCCTTTATTTATTCTCGCTTTCTGAAACCCTTGTTTGTTTTCATAAAACGGGATTTGGCTCAGGATTGCCCATTTTTAATTCCAGGGTTTCTCTGAATTTGAAAGTTATCACTTGGTAGGTTTCCATACCAAGGCTCAATCCAATTAAGTCCGTAGCGTCTACCAATTTCGCCATATCCCCCCTTTTTTTTGTGATGTGATTAGGATCACATCATGATGCCGTTTACCCCTTTTCGTTCATTTCCATTTTTATTATGCTGGAACCGTGGAATTCATTAGATATCGATTCCTGTATTGAAAAGTGTTTGCTCCTATTTGATTTCGTATCTATCTTCTTTCATCTCTATTGGAAACCATACTTGGTCCAATCAGAAATTCAATATAGATATATACCACATAACATATATCTATTATAATATATATATTAGACTTATACATGTCCCTATTTCTATCATTTTTAGTGTGCAATTTTTAATACTTGAACGGTCGATTCTTTTTTTTTTTCGTCTTAGGTTTCGCCTTTCCGAATGAAACCATAGGAATGTTTCATTATGATCTGGATTGCACTTTTCTCTTTTTATCCTTTTCTTAGGGAAGACCATAATAAATAATAAAAAAAACGACAAAGGGCAATTTAGTAATTTCAAATTTCATTAATAGCCATAACTAATCGAATGGATATAATTAATCAATTAATTATTCCGTTAATTTCGAATTAGTTATCAATGAGTTATCAATGAATATTAATGAAATAGGAAATTCTTTTTTATTATATAAATTCTATATTTTCGATTTCAAATATATATAATAATTAATTATATTAATTAATTATATTAATTTAATATATTCTACGATTCTAATTATAGAATAAGATTCTAACTTAATTACTAGAACTTAATTACTAGATTATATTACTAACTTTAGTTACCAAATTCGATTTCAAATTCGAAATATAACTAAATATATAGAAATATAAAACTATGTACTAAAATATTTTATTTCGAATTTATATTTTATATAGTTATAATATAGTTATAGTTTTCTTTTATTTTTATATAGTAATTATATAGTAAAATATCAAAAAACAATATTAAAAAAAATAGTAAATTAAATATGGATTAAATATGGATATAATAAAAAAATCTTAGTATCTAATTAAACAAATTAAGATATTTATTATTGATAAACATATATTTGAGAAATAGATCTAAATTAATAGATCAAAATGAAATGTTTTTGGAAATTAGATTTTCCATTCTTATTCGTTTCTATAGTTGAATTTTTTTACATTTATATCATATTTCTTATGAAATAGCTAAGAATAAAAAGTTAAGATCTTAGTAGCAGTAGTTTACTAAATTAGTATACGTGTACAATTTATATTATGCGAGCCCGCTTAGCTCAGAGGTTAGAGCATCGCATTTGTAATGCGATGGTCATCGGTTCGATTCCGATAGCCGGCTTTTCTCCATTTGTTTTATTTTTTAGATAATTGATAATATGAAATCAAAGTGAAAAGCTTCTTTGCCCTTTCCTAAAGGTCACCGAGCCCTTTCTATTATTTCATAGAAACTTCCAATTATGAATAAAAATTGGATTGGAGGGGTTTGGTCTCTGTAGAACAAATCAATCAAGAAAAGAGCCCTTCATTTTTTTTCTATTATTTCAAATTCTTTTTCTTTTTTATTTATATAATTTATATTTTTTTTTATATAATACAATTATATATATAATATTTATATACAATAAGGTCCGGATATTGATACAATTCCTCTAATTATTCTTTGTAATACTTCAGTAAATTTCGCTTCATTTATCATATTTTAGTTTAGTTTTAATTTTGGTTTATGAAATTTCATAAAAAAAAGGAGTCTTTATGTCGCGTTACAGAGGACCTCGTTTCAAAAAAATCCGCCGTCTGGGGGCTTTACCGGGGCTAACTAGTAAAAAGCCTAGGGCCGGAAACGATCTTCGAACCCAATCGCGCCCCGGCAAAAAATCGCAATATCGTATTCGTTTAGAAGAAAAACAAAAATTGCGCTTTCATTATGGTCTTACGGAACAACAATTACTTAAATACGTTCGTATCGCCGGAAAAGCCAAAGGGTCAACCGGTCAGGTTTTACTACAATTACTTGAAATGCGTTTGGATAACATCCTTTTTCGATTGGGTATGGCTTCGACTATTCCTCAAGCCCGCCAATTAGTTAACCATAGGCATATTTTAGTTAATGGTCGTATAGTAGATATACCAAGTTATCGATGCAAACCCAGAGATATTATTACGGTGAGAGATGAGCAAAAATCTAAGGCTCTGATTCAAAATCATCTTGATTCATCCCCCCCGGAGGAATTACCAAAACATTTGACTCTTCACCCATTACAATATAAAGGATTAGTCAATCAAATAATAGATAGTAAATGGGTCGGTTTGAAAATAAATGAATTGCTAGTTGTAGAATATTACTCTCGTCAGACTTAACCCTAACTAAAATAACATAGGGTTCGGCCAATTTTGCCCCCTTTTTTCGCTTAAGTAAAGGGACTGAGTTAAGTTAAGGGGTTTGGTCTGGGGATTTTTCTCTCATTCATGTATCTCTAGATCAGTAGGGGATTTTAATTCCTTGTCCATTTTGTCCAGTATTTTCGTACCACAGAAATTAGGATTAGGAATAAAGAATCCATATCAAAGAAAAGATACGGGCTAGCTGTTGGAGTATCCATTCTTATTTGATGCATTGTGGCCAGTAACATTGATGAATTAGGTGAAGGATACGGAAAGAGAGGGATTCGAACCCTCGGTAAACAAAAGTCTACATAGCAGTTCCAATGCTACGCCTTCAACCACTCGGCCATCTCTCCTACATAATGATTATGGCCCAAAAACCGAGTAAATAGTGAGTCATTTATATTCATTTTTTATAGGTATGTACATTCCATTTTCACTATAAAAATGTAACTCTAAAAGTATAAAACTTTTCATCAAAGATAAATCCTTCCTCCGAGGCTCGGGATAAAGATAATTTTTTTATGAAAAAAATTGTAAAATTTAAATATTTAAATAAAGATATATATCTATTCATGTTTGCGAAGATATCAGCCCTTTCTAATATTTATACCGGATTAAATCACTCAATTGGAACGAATCCACCGATCGATCTATTTTTTTAGACTATGTTTAATGGCTACCTTTATACCACGATTCTATTTAGTTTAAACTATTATTTTAGTTTAAACTATTATTCCATTTTCATAAAAATTCTAAAATCCCTTTCCTGTTTTCGATTTTTCAACAAGAATTCCTTACTTCAACCTCTTAACCCATAGATTTATTCCAAATTCATGAACCGCCCTTTGGATTTTTATATTTGATTGTATGCGTATACCCACTATACCCACTATACACACAACACAAAACAGACGGTATTCCATTTTAATCATAGAATTATTATTCGACTCTTTTTCCTCTTTGGAATCAAAACTTCTCAAATTATCCTAATCTCTAGGAGAAATTCTTTGATTCTTCAACTTCAATGAAATCGGAATAGTTCCCTTCATTTTTCTATTACTACATTTGGATGAAATCTAATCGGATTCAAATATTAAAAATTTTTTATTGATTCCTGTCAAAAATAAACAATTTGAGTAACAAGGGCGTCTTTTTGTTTTAATGAATCCATTTTTACGTTATTTCGTACTGTACAATTCCTTTGTTTGTGGGATCATTTTCTCACGAAAGGAAATTCAAAAAAATTATAGAATGGATTAATACACCTATGTCTAGATCTGGGATAAATGGAAATTTTATTGATAAAACCTTTTCAATTGTAGCCAATATCTTATTACGAATAATTCCGACAACTTCAGGAGAAAAAGAGGCATTCACCTATTACAGAGATGGTGCGATTTGATTATTTTTATTTTTTTTTTACCGCTCTCAGTCTTAAGAGAAAGACAACATTATTATTAATTATTCGGAATAGGAAGAAAAAATTATTGAAAAAAATCTACGCTTGTTGAAGGTGAAGTTTGTAAATAAAGCAACCCCTTCTATCGTGTATCCCCGATTAATGCAGCCTCAGATGCTTCAATTGTCGATTCTAGAGTATTGAGCGAAAGGTTACACCTATAGGTTAAGTTAACCCTACTCCACTAGTACCAATAGGAGGCATAGGGGAAGAAGCACTACCCCTAGGAATCAACACACGAAAACTTTGTTAGAAATGATTCCCTTTACTTATCAGGATCGGGACTAACAAGAATGGTTGGGACAACAAACATCCATCTCGTTCGTATTTTGGATACCCGTATAACCATCGAAGACTGTTGAAGTGACTAATTCCTGCAAATTTAAGGGCGTTGAAGACAAAGAAATTGTTGGGGTCGCCTTTTTTATCTAATATAATACCAACATGCTTGATGTTAAGGAAAGATCTTTTACAAGAAGGTTGGCTAGAGATTTCTTGTAAAAACACCAGCCCCGCTCAGTTTATAATGAAAATCTTTCAATCTTTTTTGATTCCATGTCTTTTTTTCATTATGCACAGAAAGGAGGAGCCGTATGAGGTGAAAATCTCACGTACGGTTCTGGAACGGAGATTCTTTGAATCGAATGACGACCGTAACGGATGTCGGCTCAATCCGAAGGAAATTATGCGGAAGCTTTACAGAATTATTATGAAGCTATGCGACTGGAAATTGATCCTTATGATCGAAGTTATATACTCTATAACATAGGCCTTATCCATACAAGGAACGGAGAACATACAAAAGCTTTGGAATATTATTTTCGGGCACTAGAGCGAAACCCGTTCTTACCACAAGCTTTTAATAATATGGCCGTGATCTGTCATTACGTGCGACTATCTCCACTATAGAAATAAAAAAAAAGGGAAAGAAGAAATCCGTTAATAAATACTATAAAAAAGGTAGGCTTTCTACATATGTATCGTTCAAAACAACGATTTTTATCAGCTGTAGTAAAGAAATAAACTTCATATTAAAGTAGAAATATTAATATGAAGAAATAGGTATGCCTAAATACTTTATTCTATGGATAAAGGATCTAATTGATAGAGGAAGCGCCGTAAAGATAAATTCGCGAGGTTTTGGTCCGATACAATAAGAACTGCTTACTTATGTCATGATATGAGATAAAAGTTAGGAATCAACTTATGTAATAAAGTGGATCCCCTAAGGTATTGAGCAGCGGTGTAGCATCAGATCCCAAAGATAGTAAGTCTTTTCCTTCTTATGAAGGAAGGTCTTTTTCAAAGATTCTATATAAATTTATATATGAAACCGAGATAGTTACCTTTACAGAAAATTCTAATGATAGTGAAAATGCTTATGCTTTATTGTTCTGAAGGTGGGAGAAAAGATAAAACTGATTATTAAGAAAATTTTTAGTTTGAAACTCATGTAATTAACCTCTTTCTTTTGGTTAACTCGAGAAAAAAAGGGATCGCGATATATCTATGAGAAATCTCATTCAATTAGATACGATAGATTACATCAAAAGAATTTGACCGCTGAGCCGTATGAGGTCGGAAACTCTCAAGTACGGTTCTAAGGGAAGGAATTTACCCCCCTATTCCGACCGGGGAGAACAGGCCGTTCAGCAAGGGGATTCGGAAATTGCGGAGGCTTGGTTCGATCAAGCCGCCGAGTATTGGAAACAAGCTATAGCGCTTACTCCTGGCAATTATATTGAAGCACAGAATTGGTTGAAGATTACAAGGCGGTTTGAATAAGAACACTGTTATGTTTATTTAGTTATTTAGTTTCCATTTCTAATTTTTTCTATTTCTATTTGTTATAATTAATTATTTGTTGTCCCTATCGGTCGTCAAATAACTAAAACGGATCGTTTTTCTGGGAAGAACCAATCAAAGAATTTCATTATATCCCTTCTAAAGATCGTTCTATTTCGTCTAATATTTCGTAGGAATAAACGATATACAGATCGATATACAGATCGATATACAGATAAATCGATATACAGATAAAGTAGAGAATCTTTTTAGTTTCTGCTTTTAAAACTAATAAAAAAACCTTCGAATAACTAAATATAAATACTGAGATGTCTCTTAGTTTAGTAATTACTTCTCGCCAAATTTTGAATAGAGTACGGAATAGAGTCACATTAATATGTTATATGCATGCAAGACATAAAGTATAAAGTAGTTCCGTTTAGTAACTTATAATTGAGATATGAATACACTAGATTGCACAAAAAAATGGTTTTTGAGTCAATTCAAAGCCAAGAAAAAGGGTTTATAAGATTAAAAAGGTCCGTTAAGCGCCTCACAGATATGTCATAATAGATCCGAACACTTGCCCCGGATCGACTTCCAGATCATAATTGCTCTAGTGAATAACTAAAGAAAATAGATAGATGGGAGATGTGAAGAGAAAAAAACTAAGTCTAAACATCTCTCATAGGTTCACTAATTACTTAACTATTTATTGGCGGGTCTCTTTGTATGTGTTGTCCGGAAAGAGGAGGACTCAATGATTATTCGTTCGCCGGAACCAGAAGTTAAAATTTTGGTAGATAGGGATCCCGTAAAAACTTCTTTCGAGGAATGGGCCAGACCTGGTCATTTCTCAAGAACAATAGCTAA